AATCATGCGATGGGGGGATTCATACCCCGAGCCAAATTCCATAAAAAAAAAAAAAAATGTCTAGCGTTTTTGAATTTTTTGGTTTAGTATGAGATAGTTATAGGCATATCTCATCTGAACGATGAACGAAGAAATTAGTTAAAATTGAATGAAGAAAATAAATTTAATATTATATATTATATTAAATATTATAAAATATTCTTTTTATCCCTTTTTTCTGTCGGATCAAGCACTACCCAATCCTACTACTATAACTTTGTTTCATTAATCTGTATTGTAAATTAAAGTTATCTAGATTTATGTATATTAATGTTAAAAATTTCAAAGTAGAAAAGACTCTTTTGATTTTGATCTAGTTATATAATATATTATAATTATATTGTATATTGACAATTCCAAAAAACTTATCATACTATCAGCATAGTATGCTGATGGTCGGGCGGATCTGCCCCCATCGTCTAGCGGTTCAGGACATCTCTCTTTCAAGGAGGCAGCGGGGATTCGACTTCCCCTGGGGGTAGGGTACTACGAAAGGAAGTTGATCATGGATTATAACTAAACCTAGAATTAATTCTTCCTGGGTCGATGCCCGAGCGGTTAATGGGGGCGGACTGTAAATTCGTTGACAATATGTCTACGCTGGTTCAAATCCAGCTCGGCCCAATAATTCGCCGCTCCATTGAATACGATTTAACCAGTTTAATTTGTCCTCCAGAATATATAAATGCCCTATCCGTCAAAATAAAGATCAACCATTCTTTTGATCTATCCATATATATTTTTTTTAATTAGTCATTTTTGACAATAAAAAAAAAAAAAGAACCACCGGTTACTAGTAATTATTGCTATAGTTCATATCCATGTGGATATGATATCAGTATATCATTTTTGTTTCTGTTACAACACGACGAGACGAATAGAATGTTCTTATGAAACCATAAGAATATATATGCCATATGAAACCATAAGAATATGTATGCCATACACCTCGCTGGGATTGTAGTTCAATCGGTCAGAGCACCGCCCTGTCAAGGCGGAAGCTGCGGGTTCGAGCCCCGTCAGTCCCGAACTAGGATCCGATGAATTTATCAATTCATCTCCCACTTTTTATAGAAAAGTGGGACAGGGAGCAAGATCTAAGAATCCTTATTTTTTTTTTTTTTTTTCGTTTCACATTGATATTTTTATATTTATCATCAGACAAAAGAAATGCGGGAATTTTCATTTCTTTCACTACGGAATAGTACCGATTGATAAGGAAGAGACATATCTAGATTGATTGGTACGATCGGTTATATTACTCTATGTCAGTATTTTAAGAGATACCATATTCGTTATTCATTTGCCTTTATTTTTTGATTGTTCTTGCATAATGAAATGGAGTAGAGTGCCCATATTTTTACCAGGAGTACATACACAAATTGTATTCCTTTGTTGTACAATATACAATGAACTTAACATAATTACCTCGGCGGAACAGAGCGCCTTTTTATTTTTAACTGCGCCCTTTTCCAACTCCGATTTGTGTATCCTCTATTTTTAATTAAAAAAATCTATCTCATTCAAATTGCATGCTAATTTTTTTATGTATGTGTTCTCCCCCAATCCAAGAAAGAGAAGAGGATATTATATTAATAATTAATATTAATTAAATCTATTAATTTATAATTTAAAATCATAAATTATATATAATATATAATAATCTTAATTAAAATGATTTAAATTTTTTTTATTCATAAATAATAAATAAAAGACCAAGCAAGGTACCCCTTTTTAATAAATCTGTTGGAATATTAGATCTTTATAATCCGTCCTTTTTCCATCTCCACTTATATTGTTTGGGTCTTAGGTGTGACCTGACCCATTGAATACCGGTCATCTGATACTTCGTCGGATACTTAAATTAATTGTCTGTATTAACTAAGTAGAACGAAGAAGGTAGGTTATAGAAAAGAAAGAATGGAAAAGGACGAAAAATTCAATAGCATTCTATATTGGAATTGGATTAGAAATTGAATTTTTGATTTAGTATGGATAAAAAGTCTTCCTATGTTATACTATTAAATTCTCGACAATTAATTGATTTGATAGATTAGATCTATTGTTATTCATAATATTTTGATCCATTTGGCATCATCAGGATACAATTAACTTATTGAATTTACAGGAATCAAATTTTTCATCTCTATGGGATTAGATCCCGAGTTATTGCGAAACAAAAAAAAAAATGAGATTATGGAAGTTAATATTCTCGCATTTATTGCTACTACACTGTTCATTCTAGTTCCTACCGCTTTTTTACTTATCATTTACGTAAAAACAGCCAGTCAAAATAATTAATTTTAATTAAACTAGAATTATTAGTTCTTGTCAATAATTGAAGAAATGATGAGATAGTGTGTAGAAATATAAATATAATATCTATAGTTTTTTCTACACACTATCCAATATTGTATACAGATATAATATAGGTTTTTATAATATAAATCAATTTACAATTATGGTAGTGTCTCTAGAGTCCACTCCTCCCCCATACTACGAGCGAAAGGGAAAATGTAAAGACTACCATTAAAGCAGCCCAAGCGAGACTTACTATATCCATGTAAATTATGTCTCCTATCTCTATCAAGGAATGATTCCACTATGATTATTGATCAATAATCATAGTGGAATTAACGGCACAGAGTCAAAATGGGATTCTGATTTAAAACGATTGATGCTTCAAATCCAATGAAGCTAATCGTAACAAATTATCTATTATTGTATTGGATTTTCGGTAGAAGCGAGCCGTAAGTACAAATACGATACATATACCCTTTCTTTCTTATATCAATAATCAAAGGAGTCTTTCTAATAGTAAGATCTATTGTTTCTTTTGTTACCTTTTGTATAAGCAAAAGATATAAAAATATATAGAAAAATGTATATACTATTAAGACAGATTATTTAGGATAGGACCTCCATTTCCTAATTTATTTAATTCAATGGATGAATTAAATAAATGGCCCGAACCCATTATTAAATTAATAAGTGAAGCAACCTTCACTTCATCCTATTGGATTGGTACGGTGGGGTCACATCCAAAATACCTATGCTGAGAAAAATTTACAGTCTTTTTTTGTCTTTTCTAGAACTTACAGATTCTAAAAATTTTGTCAATCAGGCGACACCCAGATTTGAACTGGGGATAAAGGATTTGCAGTCCCCCGCCTTACCACTTGGCCATGTCGCCAAATCTGATCCAAAATAGGAATAAAAATATTATCTATACTCCATTATTCTAGTACTAAATTTAGTAATTTTTTTTTTTTTTTTTTTTTAAGAAAAAAAGGGGGTTTCCAGTCATAGATTGAAAAATTCAGGCAGTAACCATTATCATTTACCTAATTTATGTTGAATTAGTGAACTAAATTTGTATCTCAAAGCATGTGTTTCCTTAATCGCATAAGAAAAGCAAATAACAAATCAGTATAAATTATTTTCAATCTTAATTTTGAATTATAACACCATATATGTGTATATGTAAACCCTAAAAAAGAAATTGTTACACAGAACAGAGGATCTCTCTCTTATTCTTATGCACATATTCCTATAAAGAATCAGCATATTTAAATTTTGAATTCTATTTAATTCTATTCTAAATATATATATTTATATATATTTAATTCTATTCTAATATATATATAGAATTATTATAGAATATAGAATTATATAGAATGGTAAAGGAAAAATGTTTTATTAATTCCTGTCGCAAATTTGAACTTGTGTCAAAAATAATCTTCATTCTTACGTCTCGTTTCCGTTCATACGTATGAAATAGAGATATGGAGTTGGTTAAAATTTCATGTGATTCAGTAAACAGAATATACATTCCATTATTGGCTCACTCTTCATCGAACTAACCTAACCATATGGGTCGATCTAGCAATAATGGAATTTTTTTTCGATTAAAGAGGAAAATGCTCCGGAATAAAAAAGAGGAAATGTCCACAATACCTGGATTTAATCAGATACAATTTGAGGGATTTTGTGGGTTCATTAATCGGGGCTTGGCGGAAGAATTTCATAAGTTTCCAAAAATTGAAGATACAGATCAAGAAATTGAATTTCAATTATTTGTGGAAAGATATCAATTGGTAGAACCCTTGATAAAAGAAAGAGATGCTGTATATGAATCACTCACATATTCTTCTGAATTATATGTACCCGCGGGATTAATTTGGAAAAGCGGTAGAGATATACAAGAACAAACTGTTTTTATTGGAAACATTCCTCTAATGAATTCCCTGGGCACCTCTATAGTAAATGGAATATACAGAATTGTAATCAATCAAATATTGCAAAGTCCCGGTATTTACTATCGTTCCGAATTGGATCATAACGGAATTTCTGTTTATACCAGTACTATAATATCAGATTGGGGAGGGAGATTAGAATTAGAAATTGATAGAAAAGCAAGGATATGGGCCCGCGTGAGTAGGAAACAAAAAATATCTATTCTAGTTCTATCATCGGCTATGGGTTCAAATCTAAAAGAAATTCTAGATAATGTTTGTTATCCCGAAATTTTCTTGTCTTTCCTGAATGATAAAGAGAAAAAAAAGATTGGGTCAAAAGAAAATGCAATTTTGGAGTTTTATCAACAATTCGCTTGTATAGGCGGAGATCCGGTATTTTCTGAGTCCTTATGTAAGGAATTACAAAAGAAATTTTTTCAACAAAGATGTGAATTAGGAAGGATGGGTCGACGAAATATGAACCGGAGACTAAATCTTGATATACCCCAAAACAATACATTTTTGTTACCACGGGATATATTGGCTGCTGCAGATCATTTGATCGGAATGAAATTTGGAATGGGCACACTTGACGATATGAATCACTTGAAAAATAAGCGTATTCGTTCTGTAGCAGATCTGTTACAGGATCAATTCGGATTAGCCCTTGTTCGTTTAGAAAATGCGGTTCGAGGAACTATATGTGGAGCAATCCGGCATAAAATGATACCGACTCCTCAAAATTTGGTAACTTCGACTTCATTAACAACCACTTATGAATCTTTTTTTGGCTTACATCCCTTATCTCAAGTTTTAGATCGAACTAATCCATTGACACAAATCGTTCATGGGCGAAAATTGAGTTATTTAGGTCCTGGAGGATTGACGGGGCGAACTGCTAGTTTTCGAATACGAGATATCCATCCTAGCCACTATGGGCGTATTTGCCCAATTGACACGTCCGAAGGAATCAATGTTGGTCTTATTGGATCCTTAGCTATTCATGTGAGGATTGGTCATTGGGGATCCATAGATAGTCCATTTTTTGAAATATCATCAAAAGAGACACAGATGGTTTATTTATCACCAAGTAGAGATGAATATTATATGATAGCAGCAGGAAATTCTTTGGCCTTGAATCGGGGTATTCAGGAGGAACAGGTTGTTCCAGCTCGATATCGCCAAGAATTCCTGACTATTGCATGGGAACAGATTCATCTTAGAAGCATTTTTCCCTTCCAATATTTTTCTATTGGAGCTTCCCTTATTCCTTTTATCGAGCATAATGATGCAAATCGGGCTTTAATGAGTTCTAATATGCAACGCCAAGCAGTTCCCCTTTCTCGGCCCGAGAAGTGTATTGTTGGAACTGGGCTAGAACGCCAAACGGCTCTGGATTCGGGGCTTTCCACTATAGCTGAACACGAGGGAAAGATCATTTATACTGATACTCACAAGATTGTTTTTTCAAGTAATGGGGACACTATAAACATTCCATTAGTTATGTATCAACGTTCCAACAAAAATACTTGTATGTGTCAAAAACCTCAGGTTCAACAGGGTAAATTTATTAAAAAAGGACAAATTTTAGCGGACAGTGCAGCTACAGTTGGGGGAGAACTCGCTTTAGGAAAAAACGTATTAGTAGCTTATATGCCGTGGGAAGGTTACAATTCTGAAGATGCAGTACTAATTAGCGAACGTCTAGTATATGAAGATATTTATACTTCTTTTCACATCCGAAAATATGAAATTCAGACTCATGTGACAAGCCAAGGTCCTGAAAGAATCACTAAAGAAATACCACATTTAGAGGCTAATTTACTCCGCAATTTAGACAGAAATGGAGTTGTAAGGCTTGGATCTTGGATAGAAGCAGGTGATATTTTAGTGGGTAAATTAACGCCTCAGACAGCGAACGAATCGTCGTATGCCCCAGAGGATAGATTATTACGAGCCATACTTGGCATTCAAGTATCCACGGCAAAAGAAACTTCTCTAAAACTACCTATAGGCGGAAGGGGTCGAGTTATTGATGTGAGATGGATCCAGAAAAGGGGGAGTTCCAGTTATAATCCGGAAATGATTCGTGTATATATTTCACAGAAACGTGAAATCAAAGTAGGTGATAAAGTAGCTGGAAGGCATGGGAATAAAGGTATCATTTCAAAAATTTTGCCTAGACAAGATATGCCTTATTTGCAAAATGGAACACCTGTTGATATGGTTTTCAACCCATTAGGAGTACCCTCACGAATGAATGTGGGACAGATATTTGAATGCTCGCTCGGGTTAGCGGGGGATCTGCTAAAGAGACATTATAGAGTAGCACCTTTTGATGAGAGATATGAGCAAGAGGCTTCGAGAAAACTAGTGTTTCCTGAATTATATGAAGCCAGTAAGCAAACAAAAAAGCCATGGGTATTTGAACCCGAGTATCCGGGAAAAAGCAAAATATTTGATGGAAGAACAGGAGATCCTTTTGAACAACCTGTTCTAATAGGAAAGTCCTATATCCTGAAATTAATTCATCAAGTTGATGATAAAATCCATGGGCGTTCCAGTGGCCCTTACGCACTTGTTACACAACAACCCCTTAGAGGAAGGGCCAAGCAAGGAGGACAACGAGTAGGAGAAATGGAAGTTTGGGCTCTAGAGGGATTTGGTGTTGCTCATATTTTACAAGAGATGCTTACTTATAAATCTGATCATATCAGAGTTCGTCAAGAAGTACTTGGTGCTACGATCATTGGAGGAACAGTACCTAATCCCGAGGATGCTCCAGAATCTTTTCGATTGCTCGTTCGAGAACTACGATCTTTGGCTCTGGAACTGAACCATTTCCTTGTATCTGAGAAGAACTTCCAGATTAATAGGAAGGAAGCTTGATCTGAATGAATCATATTTTCTATTCTATGATCGATCGGTATAAACATCAACAACTTCGAATTGGACCAGTGTCTCCTCAACAAATAAGGTCTTGGGCCAACAAAATCCTACCTAATGGAGAGATAGTTGGAGAGGTGACAAAGCCCTATACTTTTCATTACAAAACCAATAAACCAGAAAAGGATGGATTGTTTTGTGAAAGAATCTCCGGGCCTATAAAAAGTGGAATTTGTTCTTGTGGAAATTATCGAGTAATCGGAGCTGAAAAAGAAGACTCGAAATTTTGTGAACAATGCGGAGTGGAATTTGTGGATTCTCGGATACGAAGATATAA